TGATAGCACCTGCTCCTGTAGAGATTTCTCGGTTTCGAAATGTCTCAAAGCCTTGGGTAGTAAAAAAAAGTGGGATGCTGTATTTCCAGGATTGGATTTCATACTCGAATAAGCCCCGTAATCGTAGGAAAGTAGGTTTTTTAGCTATGGGCCTAGCAAAAGAAAAATTTAGATAGGTTCCTATAAGATTGGATCCCCCTTTAAAAATCGGACGTGAAGGTTTCCTCTCATCCGGCTCAAGTAGTTATACCAAATAAAGAAGGGAGTTTTTTTACTTTGTTCGATAAAAAGAAAAGCCTACAAAGAACTACTCTTTACTCAAGTTCTCCATCCAGTAAGGACTTTATCATTTTTTTTTTTTTTTTTCACTTTTGAACTTTCTGAATTTATTATTTACGACAAAATACAATTTTAATGTGAAATTATTGAGTAGTCTACTTCCCTTCAAATGATAAACCCCCTTAAATTAAAGGAATACTTTGGGACTCGTAAGGGATTTACTTGTCTATATATCGTTTCATTCCATTCGATCTTTTAGGTCCCTACTTACCTCGACGGCTATGTCATTATGCCCCTTGAAGCATATATGCGATAAATAGACTTCTGTAACCATGTCATATTTACTTGCTTTAACGGAACCTCTCTCTAAAAGAAATGGAATGGCGCATTCCACTAAAAAATCTTTTTTTTTTCACGAGGTATAACTAGCAATTCCTATTTAGCTGTTACGGAATCGACCATGGATCAATTCCCCCTTCATTTGGGGATATTGAATACACCCAGAATTCTGAGCTTCATGTTACTCCTTCCAAGAACCATGTCAGAGTCGGGGGCATCCCAATCAGATTGAATGGGATGACAGTTTAGTAGTGCAAATCTGTAAAATGCGAATTTCGATCAAATCACACATCGCAATATACTAGGCCTTCTAATTCCTTAAGGGGTTTATCTAAAAGATTCGCGATATAACTAGGAAGGCGTTTCAAATACCACACATGAGTTACTGGACATGCGAGTTTGATGTATCCCATTTGATATCTTCGTATCCGAGAATCAACAAATTCCACCCCACATTCTTCACAAAATTTCGGGTCCTCTTTTTCCGCTCCGATCACTCGATAATTTCCACAAGCACAAATTCCACTTTTTATGGGTCCAGAGATTCTTTCACAAAACAATCCATCTTTTTCCGGTTTATTGGTTTTATAATGAAAAGTATAGGGCTTTGTCACCTCTCCAACTATCTCCCCATTTGGTAGGATTTTGTTGGCCCAAGCCCTTATTTGTTGAGGAGACACTAATCCAATTCGAAGTTGTTGATGTTTATACCGGTCGATCATAGAATAGAAATTCTGATTCATTCGGGTCAAACTTCCTTCCGATTAATCTGAAAATTCTTTTCAGATACAAGGAAATGGTTCAGTTCCAGAGCCAAAGATCGTAGTTCTCGAACGAGTAATCGAAAAGATTCTGGGGCATCCTCAGGATTAGGTACTGTTCCTCCAATGATCGTAGCACCAAGTAATTCTTGACGAGCTCTAATATGATCAGATTTATAAGTAAGCATCTCTTGTAAAATATGAGCAACACCAAATCCTTCTAGAGCCCAAACTTCCATTTCCCCTACTCGTTGCCCCCCTTGCTTAGCCCTTCCTCTAAGAGGTTGTTGTGTAACAAGTGCGTAATGCCCACTCGAACGTCCATGGATTTTATCATCAACTTGATGAATTAATTTTAGGATATAGGACTTGCCTATTAGAACAGGTTGTTCAAAAGGATCTCCTGTTCTTCCATCAAATATTCTGCTTTTTCCCGGAAACTCGGGTTCAAATACCCATGGGTTTTTTGTTTGCTTACTGGCTTCATATAATTCGGAAAACACTAGTTTTCTCGAAGCCTCTTGCTCATATCTCTCATCAAAAGGTGCTATTCTATAATGTCTCTTTAGTATATCCCCTGCTAACCCGAGCGAACATTCAAATATCTGTCCTACATTCATTCGTGAGGGTACTCCTAATGGATTGAAGACCATATCAACAGGTGTTCCATCTTGCAAGTAGGGCATATCTTGTCTAGACAAAATTTTAGAAATGATACCTTTATTCCCATGTCTTCCAGCTACTTTATCACCCACTTTGATTTCACGTTTCTGTAAAATATATACACGAATCTTTTCTGGATTATAGTTGGAACCCGTCTTTTTCTGGATCCATCTCACATCAATAACTCGACCTCTTCCGCCTATAGGTAGTTTTAGAGAAGTTTCTTTTGAAGTGGATACCTGAATGCCAAGTATGGCTCGTAATAATCTATCCTCGGGGGCATACGAGGATTCGTTCGCTGTCTGAGGTGTTAATTTACCTATTAAAATATCGCCGGTTTCTATCCAAGATCCCAGCATTACAATTCCATTTCTGTCTAAATTTCGGAGTAAATGAGCCTCTAAATGGGGTATTTCCTTAGTAATTCTTTCGGGACCTTGACTTGTCACATGAGTCTGAATTTCATATTTCCGTATGTGAAAAGAAGTATAAATATCTTCACACACTAGCCGTTCGCTAATTAGTACTGCGTCTTCAAAATTGTAACCTTCCCATGGCATATAAGCGACTAATACGTTTTTTCCTAAAGCGAGTTCCCCACCAACTGTAGCCGCCCCGTCTGCTAAAATTTGCCCTTTTTTTATACATTTACCCTGCTGAACCTGAGGTTTTTGATGCATACAAGTATTTTTGTTGGAACGTTGATACATAACTAATGGAATGCTTATAGTGTTCCCATTACTTGATAAAATGATCTTGTGAGTATCAGTATAAATGATCTTTCCTTCGCGTTCAGCTATAACAGACACCCCCGAATCTAGAGCCGTTTGGCGTTCCAGCCCAGTTCCAACAATGCACTTCTCGGATCGAGAAAGAGGAACTGCTTGGCGCTGCATATTAGAACTCATTAAAGCCCGATTCGCATCATTATGCTCAATAAACGGAATGAGGGAAGCTCCAATAGAAAAATATTGGAAAGGAAAAATACTTCTAAAACGAATCTGTTCCCATGCAATAGTCAAAAATTCTTGACGGTATCGAGCCGGAACAACTTGTTCCTCTTGAACACCCCGATTCAGGGCCAAAGAATTTCCTGCAGCTACCATATAATATTCATCTCTATTTGGTGATAAATAAATTATCTGTGCCTCTTTTGAGCTCTCAGACATTTCATAAAGCGGACTCTCTATAGATCCCCAAGGACCAATCCTCACATGAATAGCTAAAGATCCAATAAGTCCAACATTGATTCCTTCAGACGTGTCAATTGGGCAAATACGCCCATAGTGGCTCGGGTGGATATCTCGTATCCGAAAGCTAGCAGTTCGTCCCGTCAATCCTCCAGGACCCAAATAACTCAATTTTCGCCCATGAACAATTTGTGTCAATGGATTAGTTCGATCCAAAACTTGAGATAAAGGGTGTAGGCCAAAAAAGGATTCATAAGTGGTTGTTAATGAAGTCGAAGTTACCAAATTTTGAGGAGTGGGTATCAATTTATGTCGGATTGCTCCACATATAGTTCCTCGAATCGAATTTTCTAAACGAACAAGAGCCAATCCGAATTGATCTTGTAACAGATCTGCTACAGAACGAATACGTTTATTTTTCAAGTGATTCATATCGTCAAATGTACCCATTCCAAATTTAATTCCGATCAAATGATCCGCAGCAGCCAATAGATCTCGTGGTAACAAAAATGTATTGTTCTGAGGTATATCAAGATTCAGTCTCCGGTTCATATTTCGTCGACCAATCCTTCCTAATTCACATTTTTGTTGAAAAAATTTCTTTTGTAATTCCTTACATAAGGACTCAGAAAATACCGGATCCCCACCGACACAAGCAAATTGTTGATAAAACTCCAAAATGGCATTTTCTTTGGATCCAATCTTTTTTTTCTCCTTATCATTCGAGAAAGACAAGAAAATTTCAGGGTAACAAACATTATCTAGAATTTCTCTTAGATTTAAACCCATAGCTGATGATAAAACTAGAATAGATATTTTTTGTTTCCTACTTACACGTGCCCATATCCTTGTTCTTCTATCAATTTCTAATTCCGATCTTCCTCCCCAATCTGATATTATAGTGCTGGTATAAACAGCATTTCCGTTATGATCCAATTCTGAACGATAGTAAATACCGGGACTTTGCAATATTTGATTGATCACAATTCTGTATATTCCATTTACTATAGAGGTTCCCAGGGAATTCATTAGAGGAATGTTTCCAATAAAAACAGTTTGTTGTTGCATATCCCTACCGGTTTTCCAAATTACTCCCGCAGGGACATATAATTCAGAAGAATATGTGAGTGATTCATACACAGCATCTCTTTCCTTTATCAGGGGCTCCACCAATTGATACCTTTCCACAAATAATTGAAATTCCATTTCTTGATCTCTATCTTCAATTTTTGGAAACTTATGAAATTCTTCCGTTAAACCCTGATTAATGAACCTACAAAATCCCTCAAATTGTATCTGACTAAATCCAGGTATTGTGGACATTCCCTCATTTCCATTCCGAAGCATCTTAATCTTAAGTTTCCTATTTATTTTTATTGAAAAAATTCAATTATTGATTCACTATTCATCGACCCATATGGATCGACTTAGCAATAATAGAATGTATATTCTGTTTACTGAATCACATAAAATTTTAGTCAACTCCATATATCTATTTCAAACGTATGAACGGAGATGGAACGGCGGAATAAAGAACATTTTGGGCGCAGGTTCAAATTTTCGACGGGTTAAATTGAGAAAATATTTCTGGAAAAAAATTCTGTTACTTACACTTATGGAGCCTTGTTCAAAATTGGTCCAGCTTCTACCTAACGTATTAGTATGATATTACGATCCGACGGGATACCACAAAAAGGAATGATTGAGATTGAATCTCCTTTTTATATCTATATAAATGAAATAAAGACAGAATAATCAGAAGTAGTATAGAGTTTTCCCTTTTTTAACACAAAAAATGGAATTTCATGTTATGTTCCAAAAAGAATTGGCGGATTTTTTTTGGTAGGGAGGGAAATTTATAGAATACGCTTGAATTGTGTAACTTAATATAAATATACTAAAAAAAAATTGTATTTATTAAGTACATGTTGATACGGCTATCTATCCATATATCACATCCTTTCTTGCAATTTCTGGAGCAACATTAACATGGATCACACTCCACCAAAATTCGTATTTTATATTCAATATTTCAATCTATTTATTCAATGAAAAATTGAAACATGAGAATTCTCTCTAGGGATATGTACATAAGAGAGAGACCCGTCTCGGTATCTGGGTAACAATTTGTGTTTTGGGGTTTACATATACACATATATGTTGTTATAATTGAAATAGAAAAGTATTTTTTATTGAAAAAAAAAAATGAGATTAGTCATAAATCGGTCATAAATCAATTTTCTTTTTCCATTCAAGGAAATCAAATTTGATCTCCGATAAAAATTGAGGAACTATTCACTAATTTCAATTTAAAGACTAATTTAAAGTAAATTGTTAATGGTTCCAATTTTCCCTGAATTTTTCAGTCTGTCACCAGAATTTGACTCTTAATAGAAAAGAAACGAGAAGGGAAATTATTAACTGATGTATATTTTGAGATATAATAAATCGAAGAAAATAATAGAAACCAGATAAAAAAAAAAAAGAATGTGTTTTTGAGGATTAAGTACAACAGGATTCAAGATAAAAAAAAGAGTTAGTAGTAGAAATATTAGTAGTAGAAATAGAATATGGCTAATATTTTTATCCATTTTATTTTGGATCGAATTTGGCGGCATGGCCAAGTGGTAAGGCGGGGGACTGCAAATCCTTTATCCCCAGTTCAAATCCGGGTGTCGCCTGATCAACCAAAGATTTTTTATTTCTTATTCCGCCGATCTAATTCGATGAATTATTGCTCCGCAAGAAGGGGAGGCGTGGACGTGTCAATGCTTGATTTTTATAAATTATAGCATAGGTTTTAGAAAAGACTGTAACTTTTTTTCTTAAAATCTAAGTCTAGCCCAAATCAAATCGGCAGTAATAGGGATGAAGCAAAAACCTCAATTATTAATTTAATCATTGGTAATGATTGATTCTCACCATTTATTTCAAAATTTTTTTGAAATAAATGGTGAGAATCAATTCCAGAATGGAATTAAGAACTAAGATCGGAAATCTCGATATACAAAGATTCCTAAGAGGCACCCCATTTTTACTACCAGAATAAAAGATTATATAAAAGACTAGCATATCAAAATCTCTTAAACAATTTTAAATTTTAAGTAGCGTCTCGTGATTCTGTTGGGTATTAAATTAGATTGGATACAATGATGGGAAATAAATTTAGGGCTTGTAGAAAGGCACGAAGATACTTTGTATTTAAAGTATTTAAACTCACGAAAGGCTATGAGTGCTCGGACATAGAATCAGAATAGTTGGTCGACTCTTATAGTATAGAGTAAAGGTAAACAATTGAAAAAAAAAAAGAATATATGTATGTAGTAATAGTGGCAATGGGTTCTACCGATTCTTTCATAGAAAGACAGTAAGCTTAGATCAAATAGAAAATAGAGGTATCTGATATATAGTTGTGTATAGAAAAGGCGCGTATATCATCTTGTACTTAATACTTCCTGATTCTACCGGAAATCTTAAAATATTGAAACTTGTTGCAAATGTATTCATTGAATTGATTTGGTTCATCAATAGTCTTAAGTCAGAATCCTATTTTGACTCTGTACCATTGATTCCACTATGATTATTAAATAATAATCGAATAATTCTTTCATAGAAATAAGGGACATAATTCACATGGATATAGTAAGTCTTGCTTGGGCTGCTTTAATGGTCGTTTTTACATTTTCTCTTTCACTTGTAGTATGGGGAAGGAGTGGACTCTAGTGCTGTGGACACTACAAATACTAAATTGAGAAATCGATTGCTCAATCGAACTGTATCAATTCTTTATTAATCGTTTTGCGAAGCCTTGCCTTAAAAAAAAAGTATTCAAAATTGTACTGGAATAGAGTACTAAATCATTATCATAATTGTATTTTGCAACTCAAATCTACGCATTATAGAAGATTCTTTCTAACCGAATTTTGACTAATTTGACTAAAAAGTCTATATATTTTTTTTTCTTTTAGAAAAATAATTCGGTTATTATGACACTATATATTTTCTTTCAACTGTAAGCGAAACGATTAGTGATTGTCCAAAGAAAAGAGGTCCTACACATAATAAAATTAGATCTTTCTTCCGTTAGGCTATTTACATATCACACATTTCACATTTGTTTTAAACTTCTAGAAATTATACTTTTTTGATTCATCTCATGTTTTGTTTAAACACGAAAAACGGCCAGGTTTACTCTAACCCCTTTTCCAAATCCGAAGAAGTTATCATATAACTACGCGGATCATCCATTAATTGTTCAATCAATGACTTCTTGAGATGAAAAAAAAGAAATAGAATTAAAGTTTTATCTTATCTATATGTACATCTACTATATACATATTGTAATTTTATCTAATCTATATGAAGCCTATATTAATATTAGTATACAATACTAGCTAGTGTGATAGAAAGAACTATAATATATAGTTCTTTCTATCACACTAGCTTAGATACTTAATAAGCTACTTCTGTTATGATTCCAGCTCAGCGCAATCATTTCATTTAAGACTTAGAGTTTGAATTCTTTTCTTTCATTTCTTGAATCATTGAATTGAACTGCTAAGAACTGATAATTCAAGTTTCATTCAAATTAATCATTTTGGCTAACTGTTTTTACATAGATGATAAGTAAAAAAGCAGTAGGAATTAGAATGAACAGTGCAGTAGCAATAAGTGCGAGAATATTGACTTCCATAATCTAATCTTTTTTTTTTCGCAATAACTTAACTCGGGATCTAATCCCATAGAGATGAGAAATTTGATTCCTGTAAATTCAATGGGATGAATTGTATCTTGATGATACTGAATCAGATCAATATTATGAATAAAAATTTATGATCTATCAAATCAATTTCTCGTTGAGAATTGAATAGTATAACATAGGGAGATCTTTTATCCATACAAAAAACCATTTTTGATTAGATCATAAATACCTATCATTAGGTTTTCATCCTTTTTCCACTTGTTCTTTTCTATAACCTAGCATCTTATCTTCCTTATACAATTCTTCTACTTATACATATACATAGGATTTTGTATATAGAATTATAAGGTATTATATAACCGGTATTCTCTAGGGCATACAGAGAGACGAACAGTATAAGTATAAGTGAGATGTCAAAAAGGTAAGGTTAAGTCTAAAAAATCGACTATTCAAGCTTTACCTTTACTAAGAATAAGAAAAGAAAGGAGCCCTACTTGGTTTTGTAGGTCTTTTATTTTATGTTATTTTATTAGTATACTCTTTAGTTTTGTTGGATTGGAGTTGGAACGTATACATCAAAAATGCAATATCAAATTGGAATGAGAATGAAATAAATTGTTTCAAATCAGTAGTCATAATTGAGGCTAAAAAAATTTCGATTTAGAAAAGATGCGCTTTAATCTAAAATTTGCCGGAGAATTTAATTCTATGAAGATTAAGTTCATTGTATATCATATAATAAACAAAGCTATTTTGTGTCTGTACCCCCCCAAAAAATCTGAGCACTCTATTCCATTTCATTGATCAAGAGCAGAATGATTGAAAAAAAAAGAGTATTGGTATCTCTTAAACTTTAAATATTGAATATAGTAATAGTACCAATTGTACGAAATCCACATATATTTTTCCTTATCAATTAGTACTGGTGAAGAAAAGGAACTTACCATATTTATCTGATGAGACATGCGAAACAAAAGAAATAATCTCCACGGTGCGAATTTGTTTGATTCCATTTTGCTCTTCGTCTTCCCTTTCGCAAAAATAGAGAAATGTATTTCTCAATTCATGAGATCCTAGTTCGGGACTGACGGGGCTCGAACCCGCAGCTTCCGCCTTGACAGGGCGGTGCTCTGACCAATTGAACTACAATCCCGGCGAGGTGTATAGCATACATATACTTAGGATTTCATAAGAATATTCTACTCGTCATGTTGGAACGTAACAGATATGCGAATGCTATATTGATATTATATCCACATAAACACGGGCTTTAATGAGAGTGAGACGGATTATTAATAACTAGTGATTTTTGATTTTATTTTAAAATAAAAAGAATCAATCTTTCAATGAGATGAAAAAAAAAAGATAGAGAAAAATTTTTCTTTATTTCTCTACGAAGCAGGCATTACCCCTTTCTTTTCTATAGGATAAATTAATTATATCTTACTCATGGGGCGGTGAATTCTTGGGCCGAGCTGGATTTGAACCAGCGTAGACAGTCGTCAACGAATTTACAGTCCGTCCCCATTAACCGCTCGGGCATCGACCCAGGAAGAATTCTTTATATGCTTATTGATAATCCATGATCAACTTCCTTTCGTAGTACCCTACCCCCAGGGGAAGTCGAATCCCCGCTGCCTCCTTGAAAGAGAGATGTCCTGAACCGCTAGACGATGGGGGCATATTCGCCCGACCGTCATCATACTATAATGATAGTATGAATAGTTTTTTGGAATTGTCAATATAATCTAATGGTATGGCTAGATTCGAGCAGTCTTTTTATATTCTGATTCTATAGGATTTGAATTGAACGTTTTTTTTTCTTCAACTCATTGCTTCGTTTCTTGTTCAGATAAAATATGCCTATCACTATCTCACATTAAGTCAGAAAATTCAAAAACGAGAAAAATTTTACCCCTTTTCTAGGTAAATCGAATTTTTTTTTCATTATTTCCATTATGAGTCTACTGCATATATACATATATGCAGTAGACTCATAATGGAAAATGGCTAAGTCATGAATTGAGCAAGCCCTTTTAACTCAGTGGTAGAGTAACGCCATGGTA